TATTATTTAATAAAAAAAAATTAAAAATGGTTTTAATATAGAATAAATAGATATTTTTCTATATATATATATATATATTAAATTTTTAATTAATTAATATTAAAATAATATATATATAAATAATTAAATTATTAATATTAATAATTTTTTAATAAATATATTTAATTAATTTTTAAATTTAATAATTTATTATTTATTTTAAAGAATATAAATTGATTTATAAATTATATTAATTTTTAATATTAATATTATGAAAAAAAGAAAAAAATAAATATTTAAAATTTAATAATTAATATTAAATTTTAAATATAAAAAAAAAAAAAAAAACCTATGTAAAAAAAAAATAGAGTAAATAAAAATTTATTATGGTTTAAAAATTTTATTTAAAATTTATTTTACATATAAATTTTAGTGTTAATTTTTTATTATTTTAATAATAATAAGTTTTTATTTATAGTAATTAATATTAAAAATTTAAGAAATTAAGATTTAGTAATATTTTAATTTATAACAAATTTTGTGCCAGCAGTTGCGGTTAAACAAAAATTAAATTAAAATTTATTAGTAATTAATAAATAATATTATTTAAATTAATTAAATATTAAATTATTAAGTGAAATTTTAATTTAATTAAAATTAATTTATAAATTATAATTTAATAAATTTTATTTATAAACTAGGATTAGATACCCTATTATTAAAAATTTAAATTAATTATACTAAAATAGTATATAATTATTTATTGAAACTTAAATAATTTGGCGGTATTTTAGTTCATTTAGAGGAATCTGTTTAATAATTGATAATCCACGAATAAATTTACTTAATTTAATATTTTGTATATCGTTGTTAAAAAAATATTTTTAAATAATATTAATATTTTAAAATTATAATAAAAATTAAATCAGATCAAGATGCAGATTATAATTAAGAATATAATGGATTACAATAAATTTATTTATACTAATGTTAAATTGAAAAATTTAATTAAGGGTGGATTTAAATGTAATTTTATTTAGTTTATTAAAATGATTAAAAATTAAGATATGTACATATTGCCCGTCGCTTTCATAAATAAATTGAAATAAGTCGTAACAAAGTAGAGGTACTGGAAAGTGTTTCTAGAAATATCAAATTAGAGCTTGTATTAAGTATTTCATTTACATTGAAATGATATTGAAAATTTTCAATTAATTTGAGGGGGTTAAATTAATAATTTTATAAATAATAAAAATAATTTTAATATTAAAATAGGGGGTTTTAGTATTAATAAAAAAAAAATTATAAAATTTATAGTAAATTAGTATTGTAAAAGAATTTTTAAATATTTTGAAAATAAATTTAATAAAAAGTAAATTTAATTTATTGTATCTTGTGTATCAGAGTTTATTAAATAAATATTTAGTTAAATTGTTTCTCGAATTTAAAAGAGAAAATTAATTATAAAAGTTATTGTTGCATAAATATTTTTAATAGTTAATTTGAAATGAGATGTTAATCGTTTTTAAAAATATCTAGTTTTTTTAGAAAAAAATTTAATTTTTAATTTTCTTTTCAATTTATTAATTAATTAATAAATTGAAAAGAAAATTAATCTATTTTAAGGGATAAGCTTTAAATTAAATTTTTATAATTATTTTAGAGATAATAAAATTTTTAAAATTTATATTGTTTATAATTTTTAATTTATTATAAATTAATTTTAATTAAATTAAAATTTTAAAATAATTTAATTTTTTATAAGAAAATATTTTTTAATAAATTAAAATTAATTATAATGATAAAATTAGTATTTAATAGTAAAAATAATATATTTATAAGATAAAAATAAACTTAAGGAATTCGGCAAATATTTATATTCACTTGTTTATCAAAAACATGTCTTTTTGATAATAATTTAAAGTCTAATCTGCCCACTGATAATTTATTAAAGGGCTGCAGTATATTGACTGTACAAAGGTAGCATAATCATTAGTCTTTTAATTGGTGACTTGTATGAAAGATTGGATGAAATATAAACTGTCTCAATTTTAATTAAATAATTTAATTTTTTGATTAAAAAGTCAAAATAATTTTAAAAGACGAGAAGACCCTATAGAGTTTAATAAATTAATTAATTAAAATTATATATTTAATTTTAAATTAAAATTAATAAATTTATTTTATTGGGGTGATAAAAAAATAAAATAAACTTTTTTTAAAAAAAATTACATTAATAAGTGAGTAAATGATCCAAAATTATTTTGATTATAAGAAAAAATTACCTTAGGGATAACAGCGTAATTTTTTTTTTTAGTTCAAATAAAAAAAAAAAGTTTGCGACCTCGATGTTGGATTAAGATAAAATTTATAATGCAAAAGTTAAAAATTTTGATCTGTTCGATCATTAAAATCTTACATGATCTGAGTTCAAACCGGGGGGAGCCAGGTTGGTTTCTATCTTTAAATAAATAAAATATTTTAGTACGAAAGGAATAAATATTTAAATTAAATTTAAAAATAAAGAATTTTAATAAATTTTTATTTAAATAATATATAATACATATATAATACATTAATTAAATTATAATGCTATTTTGGCAGAAAAATGTAATGGTTTTAGAAATCATAAATGTATAATAATAAATTATATAGATAGTAAGTGATAATAATTGATTTATTAATAATTTTTTTAGGTTTATTAATTTTAATTTTAGGAGTTTTAATTGGTGTTGCTTTTTTAACTTTATTAGAACGTAAGGTTTTAGGTTATATTCAAATTCGTAAAGGTCCAAATAAAGTAGGTTTATTAGGAATTTTACAGCCTTTTTCAGATGCTATTAAGTTGTTTACAAAAGAACAAACATACCCAAGATTTTCTAATTATTTAAGATATTATTTTTCTCCTGTAATTAGTTTTATTTTATCATTAATAATTTGAATAATAATTCCTTATTATTTTAATTTTATTAGATTTAATTTAGGTATTTTATTTTTTTTATGTTGTACGAGAATGGGAGTTTATACAGTTATAATTGCTGGTTGATCTTCAAATTCAAATTATGCTTTATTAGGGGGTTTACGAGCTGTAGCTCAAACTATTTCTTATGAAGTTAGTTTGTCTTTAATTTTAATATCAAGAATTATTATAATTATAGATTTTAATATAATATTATTTAAAGAATATCAAAATTTAATTTGATTTATGTTTTTAATATTTCCTTTAAGATTATGTTGATTTTCTTCAAGATTAGCTGAAACTAATCGAACTCCTTTTGATTTTGCTGAAGGGGAAAGTGAATTAGTTTCAGGGTTTAATATTGAATATAGAAGAGGGGGATTTGCTTTAATTTTTTTAGCAGAATATTCAAGAATTTTATTTATAAGATTATTATTTGTTTTATTATATTTAGGGGGTTACAGATTAGATTTTTTTTTTTATTTAAAATTAAGTTTAATTTCTTTTTTATTTATTTGAGTTCGTGGTACTTTACCTCGATATCGATATGATAAATTAATATATTTAGCTTGAAAAATTTATTTACCTTTATCTTTAAATTTTTTAATATTTTATTTAGGTTTAAAAATTTTTATTTAAAAAATTTTATTTAAAAAATTTTTTTAGTATAAATTAATAGAATTAATTATTCTTTCTTAAGTTTTCAAAACAAATGCTTATAACAAGCTCATTAATTAGTTAATTGAAAATTAATTTATCTCAGTAAATTCTTACTAAAGGGTTAATAATATAGTAAGAAAAATATAGAATTGTTAATAATTGACCTGTAATAATATAAGGATCTTCGACAGGACGTGCTCCAATTCATGTTAAAAGAATAATTGTTGTTACTATAATTCAAAAAAGAATTTGGTTTAAAGGATAAAATTGAATACCTTGGATTTTTTTATAAAAGGTTATAGGTAAAATAATTAAAATTAAAATTGATAATACTAAAGCGATTACTCCTCCTAATTTGTTAGGAATTGAACGTAAAATAGCATAAGCAAATAAGAAATATCATTCTGGTTGAATATGAATAGGAGTTACAAGAGGATTAGCAGGAATAAAATTATCAGGATCCCCTAATAAATATGGATTTGTTAATGTTAATATAATTAATAAAAATAAAATTGTAATAAATCCAATTATATCTTTAAAGGTGAAAAATGGATGGAAAGGAATTTTATCTAAATTTCTATTAATTCCTAGGGGATTATTTGAACCTGTTTGATGAAGAAATAGTAGATGAATTATAGTTATTATTAAAATGATAAAAGGTAAAATGAAATGAAAGGTATAAAATCGAGTTAATGTAGCATTATCAATGGCAAATCCCCCTCAAATTCAATTTACTAATGTTGTTCCTAGATATGGAATAGCTGATAGAAGATTAGTAATTACAGTTGCTCCTCAAAATGATATTTGTCCTCAAGGTAAAACATATCCTATAAAAGCTGTTGCTATTAATAAAAATAAAATAATTACTCCAATAAATCATGTATATTTAAAATTAAAAGATTCATAATAAATTCCTCGTCCAATATGAATAAAAATACAAATAAAAAAGAAAGATGCACCATTTGCATGTAAAGTTCGAATTAATCATCCGTAATTCACATTTCGGCAAATATAATTTACTCTATAAAATGCTAATTCAATATTAGCTGTATAATATATTGTTAAAAATAAGCCAGTAATAATTTGAATAATTAAACATATAGCTAAAAGTGATCCAAAATTTCATAAAGAAGAAATATTAGATGGAGTAGGTAAGTCAATTAAAGAACCATTAATAATTTTTAAAATTGGGTGTATTTTTCGAATAGGTTTAAAAATATTTATCATTAGTTAAAAGAGGATCGTAAAGGACCAAAAAAAATATTTGTAATTTTTACAACTGCAATTAATGTAATAAATAAATAAATAATTATTATTATTATTATTATAAATGTTTGATTATTATATAATTTATTTAAATTGATTTTATTTTCATTATTAAAAAATAAAAATATATCAAAAAAATTTTTAATTTCTAAGTTAATATTAAAATTTATTCAGAATAAGTTATTAATTGATAATATTCTAATAAAAAAAATAATAAAAATACTAAAAAAAAATATAATTTTTATATTAAAAGAGATTTTAAAAATTTCATTTGAGGCAATTCTAGATACATAGATAAATAATACTAATAATCCTCCTAAAAAAGTTAAAAATAAAATATAAGAAAATCAATAAGTTGATAAAAAAATACCTGTAATAAGACATGTTAATATAGTTTGGATTAAAATTATTAGGCCTATAGATAACGGATGATATAAGAATAATATAAGAAAAGAAAATAAAATAATTAGAAGAGAAAAAAATATTTTTATAATTTCAAAGAATAGTTTAATTAAAATAATAATTTTGGAGATTATTGATAAAGAATAATCTTTTTCTTTGATGTTTCAAAAGATTAATCTTATTTTTGGTTTACAAGACCAATGTTTTATTTAAACTATAAAAACTAATGATAGTAGTAAATGTATGAATTTTAGTTTTAATTATGTTTATTTTAGGTAATATAATTTTTGTATCAAAACATAAACATTTATTAATTGTTTTATTGAGATTAGAATTTATTGTACTAAGAATTTTTTTTTTTATAGTTTTATTATTTAATTATATTGAATATGATATATATATATTAATAATTTTTTTAGTTTTTTCTGTATGTGAGGGAGCTTTAGGTTTATCTATTTTAGTTTCAATAATTCGAACACATGGTAATGATTATTTTCAAAGTTTTAATTTATTATAAATGAAATGATAAAGATTTTTTTTTTTTTAATTTTTTTAATTCTTTTATGTTTTAAGGCTAATATGTATTGAATGGTTCAAATAATATTATTTTTAATAATATTTATATTTATGAATTTTATATTGAATATTGAAGTTTATTGTAATTTAAGATATATATATTCTTGTGATATCTTATCTTATGGTTTAATTTTATTAAGAATTTGAATTTGTATTTTAATAATTATAGCAAGAGAAAATTTATATAAGCAAAATTATTATTTAAATTTTTTTTTATTTAATTTAATTTTTTTATTATTAATATTATATTTAACTTTTAGTGTTATAAATTTATTTTTATTTTATTTATTTTTTGAAGCTAGATTAATTCCAACTTTAATATTAATTATTGGCTGAGGGTACCAACCTGAACGAATTCAAGCTGGAATATATTTATTATTTTATACTTTATTTGTTTCATTACCATTATTATTGGGAATTTTTTATATTTTTTATGAGAGAAATTATATTATAATATATTTTTTAAAATTTTTTAATTTTGAAATATATTTATTATATTTTTCAATGGTTTTAGCTTTTTTAGTTAAAATACCTATATATTTTGTTCATTTATGATTGCCTAAGGCTCATGTTGAAGCTCCCGTTTCTGGTTCAATAATTTTAGCAGGAATTATATTAAAATTAGGGGGTTATGGCTTGCTTCGTGTAATAATTTTACTGCAAGAAATAGGTTTAAAATATAATATTATTTGGATTAGAATTAGATTAGTGGGAGGATTTTATATTAGTTTAAAATGTTTTTGTCAAGTAGATATAAAGTCTTTAATTGCTTATTCATCTGTAGCTCATATAAGAATAGTAATTGGTGGAATTATAACCATAAGTTATTGAGGGTTCATAGGTTCTTATATTTTAATAATTGGGCATGGTTTATGTTCTTCTGGAATGTTTTGTTTAGCTAATATTAATTATGAGCGTTTACATAGACGAAGATTGTTTATTAATAAGGGAATAATAAATTTTATACCTTCAATAAGTTTATGATGATTTTTAATTATATCTTCAAATATGGCAGCACCACCTTCATTAAATTTAATAGGTGAAATTAGATTAATTAATAGATTATTAAGATGATCTTGAATTTCTATATTAATATTAATATTAATTTCTTTTTTTAGTGCAGGATATAGATTATATTTATATTCGTATACTCAACATGGTAAATATTATTTAGGTATTTATAGATTTTATACAGGTTTATCTCGTGAATATTTATTATTAATTTTACATTGATTGCCTTTAAATATTTTAGTTATAAAAATTGATTATGTAATAATTTGATTTTAACTTAAATAATTTAAAATAAAAATATTGATTTGTGGTATCAAAAATATGAATTATCATTTTAGGTTATTATAAAAAATTCAATTTGTTTTATTAGATTTTTTTTTTTATTTTTTCTAAGTATATTAAATTTTATAATAATGATTTATTTTATTATAAATAATATAATTATTTTTTTAGAGTGGGAGTTAATTTCTTTTAATTCTTTAAGAGTTGTAATAAGAATTTTATTAGATTGAATATCTTTATTATTTATAATATTTGTTTTATTGATTTCTTCGGTAGTAATTTATTATAGAAAAAGATATATAAGTTCTGAATTAAATTTAAATCGTTTTATTATTTTAGTATTATTATTTGTATTTTCTATAATTTTATTAATTATTAGTCCTAATATTATTAGAATCTTATTAGGTTGAGATGGATTAGGTTTGGTTTCTTATTGTTTGGTAATTTATTATCAGAATATTAAATCTTATAATGCAGGGATATTAACGGCTTTATCTAATCGGATTGGAGATGTATTTATTTTAATAGTTATTTCATGAATATTAAATTATGGAAGATGAAATTATTTATTTTATTTAAATTTTATAAAAAATGATTATGAAATAGTAATAGTTGGGAGAATAATTATTATAGCAGCTATAACAAAAAGAGCACAAATTCCTTTCAGATCTTGATTACCAGCTGCTATAGCAGCTCCTACTCCAGTTTCAGCATTAGTTCATTCTTCAACTTTAGTTACTGCTGGAGTTTATTTATTAATTCGATTTAATTTATTATTAGTAGATTTAATATTTATAAAATTTTTAATGGTATTATCTGGATTAACTATATTTATAGCTGGTATTTCTGCTAATTATGAATTTGATTTAAAAAAAATTATTGCTTTATCAACTTTAAGACAATTAGGTTTAATAATGAGAATTTTAAGAATGGGATTACCTGAATTAGCTTTTTTTCATTTATTAACTCATGCTATATTTAAAGCTTTATTATTTATATGTGCGGGAGCTATTATTCATATAATAGTAGATATTCAAGATATTCGTTATATGGGAGGAATTGGAAATTTTATTCCATTAACAGCTTTATGTATAAATATTTCTAATATAGCTTTATGTGGGATTCCATTTTTAGCTGGATTTTATTCTAAGGATTTAATTTTAGAGATAGTTAGATTGAATAATTTAAATTTTTTTATTTTTTTAATATATTATATTTCAACTGGATTAACTATATTTTATAGTTTTCGTTTAAGTATATATTTATTAATTAATAATTTTAATTTATTATCTGTTTATAATTTATATGATGAAGATTTTATTATATTAAAAAGAATATTTACATTATTATTTATAAGAATTATTAGAGGAAGAATAATTATATGATTAATTTTTCCTTATCCTTATATAATTTATTTACCTTTTAATTTAAAAATATTAGTAATTTATGTTAGAATTTTAGGTATAATTTTAGGTTATTTAATTAGAAATATAAATATTTATTCTATAAATAAGTTTATTAATAGATATGAAATAAGTAGTTTTTTATGTATGATATGATTTATGCCTAATTTATCAACTTATGGGTTAAATTATTATTTTTTAAATATTGGTCAAGTTTTATTAAAAAATTTAGATATGGGATGAAGAGAATTATATAGAGGACAAGGAATTTTTATAATTTTAAAAAAATATTCAATTTTTTATAATTTATTACAAATAAATAATTATAAAATTTATTTATTTAGATTTGTTTTATGAATAATAATATATTTTATTATGATAATTATATTATAATTTAAATAGCTTATAAATTAGAGTATAATATTGAAGATATTAGGGAGATTAATTTAATCTTTAAATATTTATAAAAAAAGAATATTTTATTTTTACAATGAAAATGTAATGTTTTAATTAAACTATATAAATAAGAGATAGAAATATTAATGGAATTAAACCACTAAAAATTAAGTTAGCAGCTTAATTTTAAACTTTATATTTCTATATATATATATATATATATATATATATCTATATATATATATATATATATATTTAATTGGAATTTATATTCAATTTTATCATTAACAGTGATATACCTCTATTTTGGTTTCAATTAATTTATAAATAAGGGGCTTTTAAAACCCTATCTTTTAAGTCGAAATTAAATGCATTTATTGCTTCTTATTTAAGATAAATTAATAAATTAATATTTTTTGAATGCAAATCAAATGTTTTTATAAACTATAATCCTATGTAATAATAATGGAATATAATAGATTAAATTAATTATTATTAATTAGTTCAGTTAAGTATATTTTGATTTCATTCATGGAATAATCCAACTAAAAGAATAATAATGAAAAAAAAACTAATTTTAGATCAAATAATAAAATTTGTTAATTTAAATAAATTAATAATAGGAAAAATTAATGCAATTTCTACATCAAAAATTAAAAAAATTACTGTAATTAAAAAAAAATGTAAGGAAAATGGAATTCGAGCAGAAGATTTAGGGTCAAATCCACATTCAAATGGGGAACATTTTTCTCGGTCAGAAAATGATTTTTTTGAAAGAATAATTGATAAAAATATTATTAAATTAGAAATAAATAAAATAAAAATAAATATATATATAATTAATAGGATTATTTATATTAAAATTATTAAACTTTTTGATTGGAAGTCAAATATACTAAATATATTATATAAATAATTAATTCCTCATCAATAGATTGAAATATAAAGGAATAATCAAACTACATCTACAAAATGTCAATATCAAGCTGCTGCTTCAAATCCAAAGTGATGATTATTTGAAAAATGATTATTAATATGACGAATAAAACAAATAATTAAAAATATTGTTCCGATTATAACATGAAGTCCATGGAATCCTGTTGCTATAAAAAAAGTTGATCCATAAATTCTATCTGCAATAGTAAAAGGAGCTTCGAAGTATTCATATGCTTGTAAAAAGGTAAAATAAATTCCTAAAATAATTGTGAAAAAAAGCCCTTGAGTTATTTGTGAATGGTTATTTTCTATAATAGCATGATGAGCTCAGGTTACAGTAATTCCTGAGGAAATTAAGATAATAGTATTTAATAAAGGAATTTGAAATGGATTAAAGGGAGTAATACTTAAAGGGGGTCATATAGCTCCAATTTCAATATTAGGTGAAAGTCTTCTGTGAAAAAAAGCTCAAAAAAAAGATAAAAAGAAAAAAATTTCTGAAATAATAAATAAAATTATTCCTCATCGTAATCCTTTAGTGACTAAAATAGTATGTTTGCCTTGGAGAGTTCCTTCACGACAAATATCTCGTCATCATTGGTATATAGTTAAAATAACAATGAAATAACCAAGAATTAATAAATTTAAATTAAAATTATGAAATCATTTTACTATTCCTGTAACTAAGGTTATTGTTCCGATAGCTCCAGTAATAGGTCATGGTCTATAATCAACTAAATGATAGGGGTGATTATGGTTATTTTTCATTAATTAATTAATTAACTTCACTAGAATATAAAGTTCTTAAAATAGCAATAACATAAGATTGAATAATAGCTACAGCAGATTCTAAAATTAGTAATAAAATTTGAATAACAATTAAAAATAAGATAAAATAGAAGGATAAACTAGGTCCTGTTCCTCTTAATAGAGTTATAAGGAGATGACCGGCAATTATATTAGCTGTTAAACGTACTGCTAAAGTTCCAGGTCGAATAATGTTTCTAATAGTTTCAATTAAAACTATAAAAGGTATTAAAATACCAGGAGTTCCTTGAGGAATTATATGGATAAATATATGTTGTGTATTATTAATTCATCCAAAAAATATAAATCTTAATCATAAAGGTAAAGAAATTGATAAGGATAAAGTTAAATGACTAGTACTAGTAAAAATATAAGGGAATAAACCTAGAAAATTATTAAATAAAATAAAAGTAAATATTGAAATAAAAATGAAAGTTGATCCATTAGAGTTATTTCCTAAAAGTGTCTTAAATTCTTTATGGAGTTTGAAAAGAATAAAATTTCAAAAATAATAATGTCGATTAGGAATTAATCAAAATGAATAAGGGATAAATATTAATCCAATAAAAGTTCTAATTCAATTTAGTGGAAGAAATAAATTAGTTGAGGGGTCAAAAATTGAAAAAAGATTACTTATCATTTTCAAAATAAATTTTTATTTTTTAGTAAAATAAAAGAAGAATTATTGTTATTTTTATTAGTGAAAATAAAATAATTTATAATATTAAAAATAATAAAAATACAAATAAAAAAAAATAAAGAAAAAATTCAATTAATAGGTATTATTTGAGGAATAAAAGAATATTATATAAAATAATAATTTAAATTTGACATATTTATGTTATAAATTAACTAATTCTTTTTATTCATTAGAAGTAATTGTTAATTTACTATAAAATGGTTTAAGAGACCAGTACTTACTTTCAGTCATCTAATGAAGAATAATTATTAATTCAATTAATAAAATTTTTAATTGAAACTCTTTCGATAACGATTGGTATAAAACTATGATTTGCACCACAAATTTCAGAACATTGACCATAGAAGATTCCAGGTCGATTAATAAAAAAATTTGTTTGGTTTAAACGACCTGGATTAGCATCTACTTTTACTCCTAAAGATGGGATAGTTCAAGAATGAATTACATCGGTGGCAGTAACTATAATTCGGATTTGATTATTTATAGGTAAAATAATTCGATTATCAACATCTAATAAACGAAAATTATTATTGTTTATTTCATTTATAGGGGTTATATAGGAGTCGAATTCAATATTGTTAAAATCTGAATATTCATAACTTCAATATCATTGATGACCAATTGATTTTAAGGTAATTAAAGGGTTATTAAGTTCATCAAGTAAATAAAGAAGTTTTAAAGAAGGTAAAGCAATAAAAATTAAAGTAATTGCTGGTAAAATTGTTCAAATTAACTCAATTATTTGACCTTCTAAAAGGAATCGATTAATATATTTATTAAAAAATAAATTTATTATTAAATATCCAACTAAAACAGTAATTATAATTAAGATAATTAATGTATGATCATGGAAAAAAATAATTTGTTCTATTAATGGTGATGCACCATTTTGTAAATTTAAATTAGATCATGTTGCCATTTCTAAAAAAAGGATAATCCTTTATAAATGGGGTTTAAATCCATTACATATAATCTGCCATATTAGAAATTTCTTAAAATTGGAAGTTCATTATATGAATGTTCTGCAGGTGGAAAGTTTTGATATCATTCAATAGAAGATGAAAGATTTAATGAAAATAAAATTATTCGTGGATTAATTATTGATTCTCAAATAATAATTAAAATTAATATTACAGCTAATAAGGAAATATAAGATCCTAAAGAAGAAATAATATTTCATGAAATATAAGCATCAGGATAATCTGAATATCGACGAGGTATACCTGCTAAGCCTAAAAAATGTTGGGGAAAAAAAGTTAAATTTACACCAATAAATATAGTGAAAAATTGAATTTTTAAGAAAAATGGATTAAGAGTTAGTCCTGTAAAAAGTGGGTATCAGTGAATAAATCCTCCTATAATTGCAAATACAGCCCCTATTGAAAGAACATAATGAAAATGAGCGACTACATAATAAGTATCATGTAGAGCAACATCAATAGAAGAATTAGCTAAAATTACTCCAGTTAATCCCCCTACGGTAAATAAAAAAACGAATCCTAATCTTCATAAAATTGAAGGGCTATAATTAATTTGAGTTCCATGGAATGTTGCTAATCAACTAAAAATTTTAATACCAGTTGGTACAGCAATAATTATAGTTGCAGAAGTAAAATATGCTCGAGTATCAATATCTATACCTACAGTAAATATATGATGAGCTCATACGACAAATCCTAAAAGACCAATTGCTATTATAGCATAAATTATCCCTAAAGCTCCAAATGTTTCTTTTTTACCTCTTTCTTGAGAAATAATATGAGAAATTATTCCAAATCCAGGTAAAATTAAAATATAAACTTCTGGATGACCAAAAAATCAAAATAAATGTTGATATAAAATAGGATCTCCCCCTCCAGCTGGATCAAAAAATGAAGTATTAAGATTACGATCTGTTAAAAGTATAGTAATAGCACCCGCTAATACTGGCAGAGATAGAAGAAGTAATAAAGCTGTAATTCCTACAGCTCAAATAAAAAGAGGTATTTGATCAAATGATAATCCATTAATTCGTATATTGATAATTGTTGTAATGAAATTAATTGCTCCTAAAATAGAAGAAATTCCCGCTAAATGAAGGGAAAAAATAGCAAGATCAACAGATCTTCCACCATGTGCAATATTAGATGAAAGAGGGGGGTATACTGTTCATCCTGTTCCAGCTCCATTTTCAACAATTCTTCTGGAAATTAAAAGAGTTAGTGAAGGGGGAAGTAATCAAAATCTTATATTATTTATTCGAGGGAAAGCTATATCTGGGGCCCCTAATATTAGAGGAACTAATCAATTTCCAAAACCTCCAATTATAATAGGTATTACTATAAAAAAAATTATAATAAAAGCATGAGCTGTTACAATTGTATTATAAATTTGATCATCTCCAATTAATGATCCTGGATTACCTAATTCAGCTCGAATTAATAAACTTAAGGAAGTTCCCACTATTCCAGCTCAAATTCCAAAAATAAAATATAAAGTTCCAATATCTTTATGATTTGTTGAGTAAATTCATTTTCGCTAAAAATAAAATGGCTGAGATTTAAGCGATAAATTGTAAATTTATTAACCAGAAATAATTCTTTTTTATTAGCCTTATATTCAAAATGATATAAAATTGCAAATTTTAAGGTATAAATATATAAATTATTAAGGCTTAAAGAATAGTTCTTTATAAATAATTTTGAAGATTATTAGTTTATTTTAACTTAAAACCTTATTAAATTATATAAAAAAAAAAGTTCTTAAAATTATGCCTGAAATAGAAATAAAAGAGAAAAAATTAATAAAATATATTATTTTATTTTTAAATAAAATTTTTATTCATTTTAATTTTAAATAATTAAATATAAAAGAAGAATATAAAATACGAATATAAAAAAATAATAAAATTAATCTTATTATAATTAAAATAAAAGTTAAGAAATAAAAATTATTTTGTAGTAAAAAATTAATAATAATTCATTTAGGGAAAAATCCAATAAAAGGAGGCAATCCCCCAATTGATAAAAAATTAATTAATAGAAATAATTTAATTATAAAATTAATATTACAAAAAAATAATTGATTAATAAAAAATATATTTAAATAATAAAATAATAAACATATAATTCTAATTAAAAATGAATAAAAAAAAAAATAAAATATTCATAAATTTTCTCTAATTATTATAGAAGAAATTATTCAACCTAAATTATTGATTGAAGAAAAAGCTATTAATTTACGTAATGAAATTTGATTAAATCCTCCTACAGCTCCAATAATAGAATTTAAGATAACAATAATAATTAAAAAATTTTTATTTATGAAATATGAAAGTAAAATAATAGGGGAAATTTTTTGTCAAGTTATTAAAATTAAATTATTAAATCAAGATAAACCTTCAACAATATTAGGGAATCAGAAGTGAAAGGGGGCTGATCCTATTTTTATTAATAATGAAGAATTAATTATAATTGATAAAAAGTTATTTATTTCAAAATTTTTTATAAAAATTAATTTTAAAATAATACAAAATAATAAATTAATAGAAGCAATTGATTGAACTAAAAAATATTTCAAAGAAGCTTCTGAAGATAATAAATTATTGGAGTTATTAATTAATGGGATAAATCTTAATAAATTAATTTCCAATCCAATTCAACATCCAAATCAAGAATTTGAGGAAATTGAAATTAATGTTCTAAAAAAAAGAATAAATAAGAAAAATATTTTATTTGAATTAAAACTAAAAAAAATTTAAAATAAAGAAAAGTTCTTTTATAAATAAAATTATTTAATTTATATTTTAGTGTAAGATGCACAATAGTTTTTGATACTATTAGGTATAGTTTAATTCTATAAAATATAATAAAGGTAGAAAATCTACTTAATTTATCCTATCAGAATAATCCTTTAATCAGGCACTTTATTTTTAAAAAAAAGGTATTTCCTTTATATTTGGGGTATGAGTCCAAAAGCTTAAATTTAGCTTATTTTTAT